AGGGTCTTCTGAAAATAATTACGGCGCACTACTATAAGATGTTCTATTTTTCCATAGAAATGTGTTCGCTCAAGAAAAGCTCCAGAAGATGTTAATCGTAAATAAGAAGATTGTTTACGAAGAAAAACTAATACAAATTCGCATTCAGATACATAAGAATTATATGGGAACCGAAATAGTCTTTTATTTTCTTTTGAAAAAAAAAAAATAGAATTATTCGGAGTAATAAGACTATTCCAATTATGATATTCGTGAAGAAAGAATCGCAATAAATGTAAAGAAGGAACATCTTGGATCCAGCATTGAAGGATTTGAACCAAGATTTTCAGATGGATGGGATAAGGTATTAGTATATCTGACACATAATTTAAATGCGATAATTTGTCCTCCAAAAAGGGAAATATTGAATGAATAGATCGTAAATTCAAATTCTGAGATTTTGGTATTTTTTTTTCTTCGAGAGAAGATACTAATCGCAGCAAGAATGGAATTTCCACAATGACTGCAAAACCTTCCAATATCATCTGAGAATAAAAATGAAAATAAAAATAATTGTTGTACCCAACGAATCGATTTTGGTTAGAATCGTTAACCGAATAAATCAAATAATTCTGTTGATACATTCGAATAATTGAACGTTTCACAAGTACTGAACTGGATTTATTGTCATAACCAAAAATTTCCGTGGATTCGTAAAAAATCGAACCATTTAAACCACGATCATGAGCAAATGTGTAAATATACTCCTTAAAGAGAAGCGGATATAGAAAGTGTTGTTGCCGAGATCTATCTTTTTCTAAATATCCTTGTAATTCTTCCATTTACATTTCTACTTGAACCAGAGGCAGGACCCATTTCATTTTTGGGGTTATCAAATGATACATAGTGCAATATGGTCAGAACAGGGTATATATTATGTATATAATTACAGTAAGAAAAGAATATATATCCCACAAACAAAGGAAACAGGGGAGTCCAATCAACAGATCTTTTTCCTCTCCTTTTCTATCCAATTGGTTTATGTTCGTTATAATTACAAGAGGGTCAAAAATCCTTTATTTTTGCAACTCGATCGCTCTTTTGACTTTGGAATAAATTCTCTTTATCAGTATACTGTTTCTTCTACACATCCGTCTCCAATCCATAATAAAGAATAATTAGGATTCATTAAAAAAAAAAAAGAAAGAAAATCAATGGTCCACTCACAAAAGAACCCACCCTTTCCCGCATCAGGCACTAATCTATCTTTAACGTCTAATTAGATCGGGTAATCATTCAAATTAAGAACAAAAGCTCGTTGCTTTTTATTTCACCAGAATTAGAGCCATAGGGCTCTATCCATTTATTCACTAGACCCAACTGTAAATGTGAATTTTTTTTTTTCTTTTTGGAAGTGAAAAAAATAATAATAATATTTTATTACGACATGCTGTTTTTTCCATTCATTACCTTTGAGGATCAGTCGTGGTCTTATAGACTCTACCAATAGTCTGGACGAATCTGTTGCTTCATCCAAATGTGTAAAAGATCATAGTCGCACTTAAAAGCCGAGTACTCTACCGTTGAGTTAGCAACCCGAATAAAATAAATAGGATATGTAAATACGGTCAAAATAAAAAAATCAATTGAATTGCACTGCACGACCCCGTCAAAACATTGAACTAGAACAAATCGAAAAGAAAGATTTGTTGATCAATTAAAAACACCAAAATACCAAAATGGACAGATCGGATTAAACAACAACAGATTCCCAATAGAGATGTCAAAATTGTGACAAACCACCATTTTCTTTATCAATTTTCTTTTCTTTTTCGTTAAGAAAATACATCTTGTATGCCAGTAAATCCGGCAGGGCAAACCCATCATTTGACTGAAGTGAAGGAAAGAAAAAACCAATATGGGGTGGAGATAAACGGATCTATTTATCTACGATCGAATTATATTTCTTCGATGCACCATTGTCAATATGAATCCAATGTTAAGAAAACAAATTTAAGTAAATCAAATAAGGACTTGTGTTGGATTGGCACAACATAAACATAAATAATAAATTTGGATGAAAAAAATACGAAAGAGGTAAAGTAAAGAAAAAATCTCGGGTTTATTCAATCAATAGAGGTACGATAAGCAAGATTAACCCCTTGTTTGTTGGTGGATTCCCGCAACAAACAAAACAAGAAAAAAAAGTAAATTAAGTATGAATACAGCAAGAAAAAGGCAAATTGTGTGTAAATAATTACACAAAGATAGATACTAGTCCCCCCCCCCTTTTTTTTATTTATTAATTTTGTTTTTTTCCTTTAATTAACTCGAATCGAAGTTCTTTCTTGAAATAATTCCGCCTTCCTTAAAATATCACAAACAGTTCCCGTAGGTTGAGCACCTTTTTCAAGGAAATATAGAATAACAGGAACATTTAAATAAGTTTGATTCTTTATCGGGTCGTAAAAACCTACTTTTCTAAGATCTCTTCCTTCTCTTCGGGATCGAACATCAATTGCAACGATTCGGTAGATGGCTCATTGGAATAGATGTAAATAAACAATGCCCCCCCTAGAAACGTATGGGAGGTTTTCTCCTCATACGGCTCGAGAAAAAAGGATTCTAAATTTCTGTATATGTATATAATGGCAAATGGATCCATAAAATCATGAATTAGACTATGATTTGAGTCGTTTTTTTATTCTTCCTTACAGAAAAAAAGAAATCTCATTCGTACTCATAACTCAAGTTGGGTAATTCTGACAGAGTTCGAAGGGAAACCCTTAGACATTTATTGAGCCGTCTCTAACCTCTTTCGTTTGTCTCATCTCGAATCTATTTTTATTCCTCATTCTGATTCAATTGTTGAGACAATTGAAAATAGTGTTTACTTGTTCCGGAATCCTTTATCTTTGCTTTGTAAAATCATTGGGTTTAGACATTACTTCGGTGATCCTTACTCCTTTCAAAAGAGCAGCAACATACCTTTTTGTTTTTTGTTATTTTTTTCTATACTATAGAAATAGAATATGAACGGTGGATTCCCTTGTGATACACTTTTGATCGAAATAGTTTTACCAATTCTGAAAAATTTTACTTTTTATTTTTCAAACTTCTTTGATTTTTCGATTTTTTTAACCTTTCGATTTATATATTGAGGATATACTTACAAAGTTGGTCTAACTTATTGATAGTTACTAACCCTAGATTCTTCCCCCTGATAAACGAATCAATCCTTTCTGCTCGAGCTCCATCATGTACTATTTACTTACAACCTAACACAAATTAGGTTCCTAACAGAGCAGAACAAACTATGTCGAGCTAAGAACATCTTCATTCCTATAGAAAATGGTGGATGTAAGAATCCACAGCCGATCATGTCCTTCAAGTCGCACGTTGCTTTCTACCACATCGTTTTAAACGAAGTTTTACCATAACATTCCTCTAATTTTATTTCAAACCGGTATGTAATTGATTCAATATGGAATCATGAATAGTCATTGGCTCAACCGGTGTGTGTATACCGGTATATAATAGTACATACTTTCTATCTATCTATGGATAGATAAATATTTATCCGGGGAAGGCTCGGCAAGGATCCAATTTATTTAACTCTATATTCTATCATATGAATGAAACATATTTCTAAAAAAGACGAATAAATAAGTTTGCTTAAGACTTATTTACATCTTAAAAAGATTGTTCGGGACGATCAATCATGAAGGATCCATTTTTCTCGAACAAATAAACTATAAACCTCAAAAGAAGAACCTTTAATATTAATAGATTTGCAATCCCGGAACAAAATCAATTATTAATAAAACTTTTTTATTTTATACAATACGGATTTTGTTTTACTTCAGGTTCAAGAATTTTTCTTTTCCATCAATTTCATAAAGTCAAGTAGATGCAATATACGAATTTCCCCCCAATCGCTACATTACATTGATTTCCAATTATTCATTTGAACCGGATAAGATATAAGATGAACCAGATAAAATACAAAAAAATGGGGTCCAGATCAATTCGTTTTTACTATTTTTTTCCCACACCAGCTTTAGAAGTTTTAAGACCAGTGATGAAATTAGTACCAAAAACTCCCTACTCTTTAGTCTCCACATAGACTGTGGAATTGGGATACCCCATTTATTTACTTTAGGCTTTTTACCCTTGGTAAGGGAATAAAGAGGCCTTTCTTTCATTTACATTTCGATTCAGAATGCTTCATGTGAGAATTGACATTTCATAGATATGGGACATAAAGTTTCCATAAGTAACTAACTTTAAAATGAATATTGAGTAGTACGAACATATCCTGAATGTGAATGATAAACCCAGAATTTCTTTTTTGAATTCAAAAAAAAGATATTTATTTCCACCCACATTTGACACTTGATTACGTTTGTGAGAAACCAAATGAAAGAAAAAATATGATTCTAAGAATGATTCTTAGAATTCAGAACAAAAGATTGTTCTCGTTAACAATTTTATGTTTCATGTGGGATACGATGTGATCCCATCTTTCGTTTCTGATGGAAACGATCTGGGACGGAAGGATTCGAACCTCCGAGTAACGGGACCAAAACCCGCTGCCTTACCGCTTGGCCACGCCCCATTTCGAATTTCTATTCGACACTAATAAACATTAATATTGGTATTGGTTATTCGTCAATTCCAACCCAATAAATAAATACATTGGGGATATATTGTTGCTGGGATTCAACACATGTAGATATAGAATCAAAAAAATTCATTGATCATTACAGGGAATTCAGTTAAGATATTGTATGAAAATGGAATTCCTTGTATTCTCATTTGAGAATGGAAGGAAAGATTTTTATTTGGGAGAGTTCGAAAAAAAAAAAAGAAAGATTTTTTGACTTGTCTTTTTTTTCCCTTATAAAAAAAAACTCAATCAGAATAAAATTATCTAATCTACAAGAACGAAATTTTGTTATGCTTAATATCTTTAGTTTAATCTGCATCTGTCTTAATTCTGTCTTTTATTCGAGTAGTTTTTTCTTCGCCAAATTGCCCGAAGCTTATGCCTTTTTAAATCCAATCGTAGATGTTATGCCTGTCATACCTGTACTTTTTTTTCTCTTAGCCTTTGTTTGGCAAGCTGCTGTAAGTTTTCGATGATTTAATACTCTGCTAAATTCATGATTTATTCGATAAATAAAAATTCGAAAAATTGATAAGACCAGATAAGTCTTACATTATGAACCCTCGATTCAAAAATAGAAATTCTTGTATATTGAATAACCGCAGCAATGACTTTCTTTTCAAAAAACACTTCATTTTTTTGGGGGTGTCATGTCAAAACAAAATAGTGTATGTGGTAAAGTAAAAAATAAGTAACCTATTCCCTTTTTCAAAAAAAAAGATCTTGGAGATTGTGTAATGCTTACTCTCAAATTATTCGTTTATACAGTAGTGATATTCTTTATTTCTCTCTTCATCTTCGGATTTTTGTCTAATGATCCAGGGCGTAATCCTGGACGTGAGGAATAAAAAAAAGATATTTTTCGTTTTTCCTGCTTTTTCTAAATTTTTTTTTTTCTTATGATTTTATCTATTCCATACATTTACCTATGATAAAATCAAGGGATCGAAATTCCTTCGAATTCGAAAGTCTCAAGTAATAAGAAGAAGCGGAGAGAGAGGGATTCGAACCCTCGGTACGAATAACTCGTACAACGGATTAGCAATCCGCCGCTTTAGTCCACTCAGCCATCTCTCCCCATTCCCATCCCCGTTTAAAAATGGAAAATTTTTTATGTGATGTGACACGTGAAGTAAAGATTGATAAAAACCTTCGTTTTACTTTTTTATTTATCTATTTTTTTTTTTTTTATATATTCTTTTATTTATATTCTATTAAATTATATTCTTTATTTTTTATATTTATTTTTTATATATAAATATATATATATATATATATATATATATATTTATTTATAAATAATATATATATATAT